GACAGCTTCATCGAGAAAATCATAACTATACTTAACAACAAAATACTAGAAAAAGCCCAAATACGCCGAAGATTTTTTGTTGTCGTCGGAAAAAGGAGAAGTCCCACTCCTATTAACAAAGGAACCGGAAGCGGAGTGAAGGGTATGATCCATGCATATTGGTATATATGTTCCATAATCAAATATCTAAATTTTTTATTTAAATTTTATTTTTTGTTTACGATTCGCCGGTTCTTGCCTCTTTTGAATTGAAAGAAGCCAATAAAAAAAATCAAGTTTTTATTTTACATAACTTAAAAAAATAGAATTTGTTAATTTACTATTTTATATTAAATAAAATTTTTAATTAATATTATTAAACATTTTTTATTTTAATATTCAAACCAAGAAGTTCTAATTGGTCAAATAATTAATTTGTTAGTATTAGTAAAAGTAAATCCTTAATTATTTAAGTAAATGTAAAATGTTGAAGTCTCTGAAGTAGGAATCAAAAAAAATTCTACTTTCATTTACAGTTAAGTTATTTATAATATATATAATAAAGATAAAAAAATTAGACTAAAAAATAGTATGAATCAGAAGATCTACTAAAAATCTAATAAACAATCTAATAAAAAAATAAGTAATACAAAAAACTAGGAACTAGTTATTTTAATAAGTTTATTCAGTAGTTTATTCATAATTATTAACTGGTTTTACGAAAAATTATTTGATTGTCTTCCGTTCCAAACGAAAAACAAAAAAACATAGAAAAATATTCTTTTTTTTTTTTTATAGTTATATATTTTATATAGTTTATAGAAAAAAAGGATATGATACCTCTTACTTTACTTTACTACTTTACCATAACATAGAATAAAAAAAAATCACTAAAATGTCTCAAATTATGGATTCTTTAAACAAATTAATTTATGGGATTAAATTATGGATATCATTTCAATTTGAAAATTGGAAATTCGATTTATTTAGATTTTCGAAAAAAAAAGAAAAAATTCAAGCTTTTCAATTAAGATTTGCTAACTTAAATTTTTCGATGTGGCTTAATATGCACATGTAAATTAAATGAAATACAGCAAAAATATACAAAATATATAGAGATCTTAAGTATAAGTAGAAATTTTGATTAATTATTTAATTTTTATTAAATTTATTCATCAATTTCGCACGAAGTATTTTAAATTATAAATAAATATTATACTCCATAGAAAATTTTGTTTCTCTTAATTGAATATTTTAGGTTTTTTTAATATAATATATATATATATTTCATATATTTTTAGTTAGATTATGCTTTTCTATAATGAAAAACTTGACAAAGAGGCCCTGTATGGTATAGAATCTAAAAAATACATGGATAATGATATAGTAAACAAAGATTCGTTTGACCAATAGATGTTTTTCACATCCAACTACAACAATGAGTAATACATTTTAAATGGCAGTTCCAAAAAAACGTACTTCTATTTCCAAAAAGCATATTCGTAAAAATTTTTGGAAAAAAAAGGGATATTGGGCAGCGTTAAAAGCTTTTTCTATAGCAAAATCTCTTTATTCCGGGAATTCAACTTTGTTTATAGAAAAAAAAAATAAAAAAAAAATCTTCATCGGATACGGACAATCGAAATACGAACAATAGAAGTCGGCCTAACACAAAAAATCTTATAACAAATTGGAACGATGACACTTCATAGTAAAGAAAGTAAAACGATTCTACTCTACTATAGTAGGAATCAAAAAATATTTAAGCATAAATAAAGGAGTTTTATATGATTTATCCGTCTTTTCTACTAGGTAATTCCGCATCTCTGGCTATGAAGCTAATGAATTCGGTCGTTGTGGTCGGACTCTATTATGGATTTCTGACCACATTATCCATAGGCCCTTCTTATCTCTTACTTCTCCAAGCTCATTTTCAGGTTATAGAAGAAGGAGAAGAAGAAGCAATCGAGAAGGAGGTAGCCGCATCAACTGGTTTTACGATAGGACAGCTCCTGATGTTCATATCGATCTATTATAGGCCTCTGCGTCTTGTATTGAGTAGGCCTCGTACAATAACTTTCATAACTGTACCTTATCTTTACCTTCATTACATGTGGTACAGTTACGAAGACTTTTTTGTTGATGATGGGTCTACGCGCAAAAATTCAATGCGTACGCGTAATCTCAGCATTCAATGTATATTCCTGAATAATCTCTTTTTTCAATTATTGAGCCATTTCTTTTTTTTCCCAAGTACAATGTTTTTCAGATTACTCAACGTTTATATGTTTCGATACAACAACAAGATATTATTTTTAACAAGTAGTTTTGTTGGTTGGTTAATTGGTCACATTTTATTCATGAAATCGGTTAGATTCGTATTAGTATGGATACAGCAAAATTATTTGGTTAGATCGACTAAGTGCATTAGGTCTAAAAAGTACCTTTTCTATGTGTTTCGATTTTATCAGAATTTGATCTTCGATTTGAGAAATTCTTTTGGTCTAATCGGTGGTATTCTCGTATTTTTTACATGTCTACTCATTTTTAACAAAATGCCGTTACCTATTTTGACTTATAAACCGAAAGAAGCCGAAGTGGAAATAGATCCGAAAAAAGCTGAAGAATATTTTTATAGAATAGGCCTAGCGAAAGAAGGGGAATTTACCAAAGAAGAGCCTTCTCCTCCCCTTTTTAAACTTTTTAAAGTTTTTAAAGAAGCATTCTATAAAAAAATACCAACTTCTGATCAAAATGATGGAAAAAAAAGAATTTCTTTTTCACATCCACCTAGTTTAGCCGCTTTCTCGGAAATGATACAAAAAAACACTTCTTTGTCTACAACAGAAAAATTATCATCTGATGAACTGTACAATTATGGGATTCGTACCAATGAACAAAAAAAGAACAGCTTAAGCACTGAATTTTCTAAAAAAATTGCAGTTTTAGACAGAAAAGGGCTAAAAGAGATAAATGTATTGGAAAAAAAAACTCGATTAGCCGATAAAAAAAAAGATAAAATACAATATTTACAAAAAACATCTGATACCCCCTTAAGGGGATCCTCTCGTGGACACCCCAAAAAGCCACCTGCACCCACACCCTTCAAAAGATTAACTGACCTCTTCTTTCTTCCACCCGAAGCTCAACTTATAAAAAATAATGAAAGGTACCTAGAAAAATGTAGACCCGACGCGATAATTATAGCAGAATTTAGGTATTTCATGTCTTTTATAAACGATTCCTTGGCTCAAAGTAAAGGGTTTCATCAAAATTTTATTGAAAGGGAGGGAAAAATCTCAGAATTTGAACGTTTGGTTTATTACTCTTCTTTCGAAGATGTCCTTCTTACTATAGAAGAATTGGAAAACGAACCGACCGAAAGGGAAAAAATAGACGAACAAATAATGGAGGCCGAAAGAGCCTGGGAGGAGGAGTATACGTACGGTCAACCACTAAGGGCTGCGCTTCTAGGCGCCCAGGCAATTCTTAGAAAATATATTATATTCCCTTTATTGATAGCAGCGAAAAATATTGGCCGTATGTTATTATTGCAACAGCCTGAGTGGTCGCAAGATTTCAAAGAGTGGAAGAACGAAGTATATATAATATGTACCTATAACGGTATTCCATTCTCAACCGAAAAACTTCCTGAATACTGGTCAGAAGACGGTTTCCAGATAATGGTAGTATCTCCTTTCCGCCTAAAGCCTTGGCACGACGGATATAGGCCTTTTGATCGAGACCCTTATCAAGTTGTTAATAAATTTGATAGTTATGATGAAGTTGGTCCTACAGAAAAAAGAGGGTCTTTTAAAGAAAAAAGCCAATTTATAAACAAGGGTATAGCGAATGAAAAAATAATTGAAAGAGATAAAAAAAAAGAATCATTATCTTACAGAATTTTTAAAAAAATGAAGGAACTGCTTAAAAATAAAAGTAAAGAACTTGAGCAATTCTATCAAAAATTGGATCAAAAGTTTATTAATTTTATTATAAAATTTCGGAAATTATATAATAATATTAAGCAATCAAATAATAATATTAAGCAATCAAATAATAATATTAAGCAACCAAATAATAATACTAAGCAACCAAATAATAATACTAAGCAACCACGTAAAAATAAAAGATTTGAGCCAGTACGTAAAGCATTTGAGCGAATACGTCAAATATTTGCGCGAATACGTCAAGTGTTTGCGCGAGTACGTCAAAGAATGTATCTATTTTGGAAAAAGTATAATATTAAGCAATTATGTAAAAAGATAATAAGATTTGAGCCAGTACGTAAAGCATTTGAGCGAATACGTCAAATATTTGCGCGAATACGTCAAGTGTTTGCGCGAGTACGTCAAAGAATGTATCTATTTTGGAAAAAGTATAATATTAAGCAATTATGTAAAAAGATAATAAGATTTGAGCCAGTACGTAAAGCATTTGAGCGAATACGTCAAATATTTGCGCGAATACGTCAAGTTTTTTTTGAGCCAGTACGTCGAGTGTTTGCGCGAGTACGTCAAAGAATGTATCTATTTTGGAAAAAGTATAATATTAAGCTATTCCGTAAAAAGAAAAGATTTGAGCCGGTACGTAAAGCATTTGAGCGAATACGTCAAATATTTGCGCGACTATGCCAAGTTTTTGAGCCAGTACGTCAAGTTTTTGAGCCAGTACGTCAAGTTTTTGAGCCAGTACGTCAAAGATTTGAGCGAGTACGTCGAGTGTTTGAGCGAGTACGTCAAAGAATGTATCCATTTCGTAAAAAGTATGATATTAATAATAAGATTAAGAATAAGAAATTACGCAAAAATAAACTTCGGGAATCATATAAAAAACATCAGGAATTATATAAAGAGGAATTATATAAACAACTTTGGAAATTACATAAACAAATTTGGGAATTACATAAAAGGGAATTATATAATAAACTTCAGGAATTCTATAATAAATATAAGGAATTCTATAATAAATATAAGGAATTCTATAATAAATTTAAGCAATTCAATAATAAATATAAGGAAGCATCTAAAAAACTTCAGGAATTATATAATAAAAAAGATGAAAAAAAAAGCTGAAGAAAAAGCTGAAGAAAAAGATATTGAATTGGCGCCGTATAAGCCTCCTATACATTCGTATCCTTCACTTAAGTAAGCTTCGTACTCGTATGTATACCGGAGATGGGTATACGTTTTATAGAACTTGGCGTAATGCTAATATGAGGAGGCAGACGGGTGGAGGTACCCCTGCTCTTCCTCCGTTGCCGGAGGAGGAGCCTCCTACATCTTTATCAAAATTTTTACAAAAAGGAATATTAATTATTGAAGGATATCCAGCGTCTATGTCTATAAATAATGGGAATTTTCTTATGTATCAAATGATAGGTATTTCACGGGCTCATAGGAGTAGACACAAAATTAATCAAAAAATATACAGATACATAGACAAAAACAATTCTGATTTGCTTATTCTTGAAAATATTTTATTACCTAGACGTCGTCGAGAATTGAGAATTCTAACTTGTTTCAACCCAAGGAATAATAAAGTTGTGGATAAAAACCCAGTATTTTACAATGGGAATAGGGTAAAAAACGGTAGTCAATTTTTTGATAAAAGCAAAGATCTTGATCGAGATAAAAAGAAACTTATCAAATTCAAATCCTTTCTTTGGCCGAATTATCGATTAGAGGATTTAGCTTGTATGAATCGTTATTGTATCCATACTAATAACGGCAGTCGTTTTAGTATGTTAAGAATACGTATGTATCCGCGATTAAAAACTCATTTATGATACATTTATCTTATATATTCCTTATCGTCTAGTAGATAAATAGATGCGCACGCGCCTTGTCTTAGCGTCCAATTTCGATACATGATACTAATTCGATAACGTATCAATTAGATCCAGAAATGAATCAACAGAAATTTCTTTATTCATTTTATCAAAATGAATAAAGAAAATTCTGATTATTATGTGTACCAGATAAAAATAGCTGGCATTATTATTACTGATCGGCAAAATTCCATATTTGGTAAAAAAAAAAAGAAGTTTTAAATTTTATGACAAAAAAATCATTCATATCTGTTATTTCGCATGAAGAAAAAGAAGAAAACAGGGGGTCCGTTGAATTTCAAGTATTCCGTTTTAGCAATAAGATAGGAAGACTTACTTCACATTTGGAATTGCACAAAAAAGACTATTCATCTCAGAGAGGTCTACGAAAAATTCTAGGAAAACGGCAACGACTACTGGCTTATTTGTTAAAAAAAGATGGAGTACGCTATAAAGAATTAATCAGTCAATTGAACATTCGAAAGCTAAAATAAAAACACGTTAATTTGAAGAGTCGTTTTGAATTATTTGATTTATTAGATCTTGAATTTTGATGAACTTCTTTTTGTTTTCAGCAATTCATGGAAAACTGAATAATGAATCGGGGAAAACCTATGGCTGTACCAACTACAAGAAAAGACCTCATGATAGTCAATATGGGTCCTCACCATCCATCCATGCATGGCGTTCTCCGACTTATCCTTACTTTAGACGGTGAAGATGTTATTGACTGTGAACCAATATTGGGTTATTTACACAGAGGGATGGAAAAAATTGCGGAAAACCGAACAATTATACAATATCTGCCTTATGTAACACGTTGGGATTATTTAGCCACTATGTTCACCGAAGCAATAACGGTAAATGGGCCAGAACAATTGGGAAATATTCAAGTACCTAAGAGGGCTAGCTATATCAGAGTGATTATGCTGGAGTTAAGTCGTATAGCTTCTCATTTGTTATGGCTCGGCCCTTTTATGGCAGATATTGGCGCGCAGACCCCCTTCTTCTATATTTTCAGAGAAAGAGAATTGGTATATGATTTATTCGAAGCTGCCACCGGTATGAGAATGATGCATAATTATTTTCGTATCGGCGGAGTAGCTGCCGATATACCTTATGGATGGATAGATAAATGTTTAGATTTTTGTGATTATTTTTTAACAGGGATTGCTGAATACCAAAAACTTATTACACGAAATCCTATTTTTTTAGAACGAGTTGAAGGAGTGGGCATTATTGGTGGAGAAGAGGCAATAAATTGGGGTTTATCGGGACCAATGCTACGAGCTTCCGGAATACAATGGGATCTTCGTAAAGTTGATCATTATGAGTGTTACGACGAATTTGATTGGGAAGTCCAATGGCAAAAAGAAGGAGATTCATTAGCTCGTTATTTAATACGAATCGGTGAAATGGCAGAATCCATCAAAATTATTCAACAGGCTCTAGAAGGAATTCCAGGGGGTCCCTATGAGAATTTAGAAATCCGACGCTTTAATAGAATAAAATATCCTGAATGGAATGATTTTGAATATCGATTCATTAGTAAAAAGCCATCCCCTGCTTTTGAATTGTCGAAACAAGAACTTTATGTAAGAGTCGAAGCCCCAAAGGGGGAATTGGGAATATTTTTGATAGGAGATCAGAGTGTTTTTCCTTGGAGATGGAAAATTCGTTCCCCGGGTTTTATCAATTTGCAAATTCTTCCTCAGTTAGTTAAAAAAATGAAATTGGCTGATATTATGACGATACTAGGTAGCATAGATATTATTATGGGAGAAGTTGATCGTTGAAATGATAATTGATACAACAGAAGTACAAGCTATCAAGTCTTTTTCCAGATTAGAATCCTTAAAAGAGGTTTATGAAACTATATGGATGCTTGTCCCTATTTTGATTCTCATATTGGGAATCACAACAGGTGTACTAGTAATTGTGTGGTTAGAAAGAGAAATATCCGCAGGTATACAACAACGTATTGGACCTGAATACGCCGGCCCTTTGGGAATTCTTCAAGCTCTAGCAGACGGGATAAAATTACTTTTGAAAGAGAACCTTCTTCCATCTAGGGGGGATACACGTTTATTTAGTATCGGACCCTCTATAGCAGTCATATCAATTCTACTAAGTTATTCAGTAATTCCTTTTGGCTATCGCCTTATTCTAGCCGATCTCAGTATTGGTGTTTTTTTATGGATTGCCGTTTCAAGTATTGCTCCAATTGGACTTCTTATGTCAGGATATGGATCAAATAATAAATATTCCTTTTTAGGTGGTCTACGGGCTGCTGCTCAATCAATTAGTTATGAAATACCATTAACTCTATGTGTGTTATCAACATCTCTACGTGTGATTCGTTGAGACATAAGTCTTCCTCCATTTCTTTTTAGGTTTCTAAGAATAAAAATTAAACGTATTAAATAGATATATCTTTCTTTCTTTTTTTATTCACTAGCCCGGATTGCTAAACTAAACTAGATAGTTAGATGAGTGAAAGAAAACAGCTTCGAAATTCGCAGTAAAAAATTTGAATCTCATTTCCTATGTACAAGGGTTAAACGAAAATAAACATAAGCAGTCAAGACTCTTTACCCCAAGATTGGTTAATAAGTCATCATGTCTTGAAGCGGGTTGAAAAGAACAACTCTATGGAGCTTTTACTATCTTTTGTATGTATTCCCATACATGAATTACCATAGAGATTGAGAAAAAATGAGTGGATGATTAGGAACACAAAAGTACACAAAGGATTCGTAATAGAGATTATGTAAGTTATTCGAAGAGACTTTTATACATAAAAGAAATACTAATTAGGGCTTTAAATTTGTAGAAACGATCAAGTAGTACTCCCAAAAATGAAATTCCGATCCAGAGTATGATCCTATCCACCGATTATATGAATAACTATCAGTAACGAAGTAATCCTTTACCCTTTCTTTCTTTTATTTAGGTTTAATATAAAAGTAAAGTAAAGGAACGAAAAGAAAGTATGGAATTGCAAAAAAAATCTTTTTTATCTGATATCCATATTAATGGAAATGAAATTTTTGTCATGTCATAAATAATGAATGTTTAATTCTTTTTTTTCGGAATCGAAAAAAAAGTGAACTATTTATTGATATTGGTAATAAAGAGTATTTTTTTTGAAGGATCTAAGTTATTACTCAATAAAAAAATTGAAATTCTTAAACTTAAAGTAAGGGATAAGATCAATTCCGAAGCACTTTTTTTATAGTATAGCAGACAGAATTCCATTAGTCTAATTCAGGAACTTTCGATTGATTTTAACTTTATCTATCCTACAAGTATATCAAGATTAAATAAAGAATATCTAATCAGTCCCTAGATTTATTTATGGCTCTCGAGGAGCCGTATGAGGTGAAAATCTCATGTACGGTTCTGGAATAGCGATGATAAGAGTGATCTTATCATCGACTATGATTATCTAACAGTTCAAGTACAGTTGATATAGTTGAGGCGCAGTCAAAATATGGTTTTTGGGGATGGAATTTGTGGCGGCAACCTATAGGGTTTATTGTTTTTATAATTTCTTCTCTAGCCGAATGCGAGAGATTGCCTTTTGATTTACCAGAAGCAGAAGAAGAATTAGTAGCAGGTTATCAAACCGAATATTCGGGTATCAAATTTGGTTTATTTTATGTTGCTTCCTATTTAAATCTACTAGTCTCTTCACTATTTGTAACAGTTCTTTACTTGGGTGGTTGGAATCTCTCTATTCCATACATATTGATTCCTGAGTTTTTGGAAATAAATAAAGCGTATGGAGTCTTTGGAACAACAATTGGTATTTTCATTACATTAGCGAAAACTTTTTTGTTCTTGTTCATTCCTATCACAACAAGGTGGACTTTACCTAGACTGAGAATGGACCAATTATTAAATCTTGGATGGAAATTTCTTTTACCTATTTCTTTAGGTAATCTATTATTAACAACTTCTTCCCAACTCCTTTCATTATAAATTTATATAAAAAAAATCGAATAGAATATTTGATATTCACTATATTCAAATTCAAATATTCAAATTCAATTCACAACTTGTATCAAACAAGAGAAAGAAACAAAATCCAATTTATTATTGATATTTACTATATGTTCCCTATGGTAACTGGGTTCATCAATTATGGTCAACAAGCAGTACGGGCGGCAAGGTACATTGGTCAAAGTTTTATGATTACCCTATCTCATGCCAACCGTTTACCCGTAACTATTCAATACCCTTATGAAAAATTGATCACATCGGAGCGTTTTCGTGGTCGAATACACTTTGAATTTGATAAATGCATTGCTTGTGAAGTATGTGTTCGTGTATGTCCTATAGATCTACCTGCTGTTGATTGGAAATTGGAAACGGATATTCGAAAGAAACGATTGTTTAATTACAGCATTGATTTCGGAATCTGTATATTTTGTGGTAATTGTGTTGAGTATTGCCCAACAAATTGTTTATCAATGACTGAAGAATATGAGCTTTCTACTTATGATCGTCACGAATTAAATTATAATCAAATTGCTCTGGGTCGTTTACCAATATCAATAACGGATGATTACACAATTCGAACAATTTTGAATTCGCCTCAAACAAAAGAGAAATCTCATAACAAATGAGAAATCTTGTGATGGAAGAAATTACTAAGGTTCTTTTATTTAATTTTAAATTTAAATTCAAAAAGTTGATTTTTTTATTTTGGTCAAAAATTACAAACCCCGACTATTCTATTCACTATTCTATTGATTGATGAAAATCACAACTTAATTTGTATTGAAAATCTGTTTACTGTAATGATTTCCAATAGTTTTAGTTTCGAACGACTCTTTCAGATAAAAAAAGAATGCGATGGGTCCAATAACTTTAATATGTATATCAAATTAGGATTTCATTTAATTAGCAATAATTAGTAGCGCATGAACTTCTTTTTTCCTGTCCAAGTCAATAAGATCATGAAAAATTCCTATTTTTTTATCTCTTATTTTACATATAATGGATTTAACTGGAGCAATACATGATTTTCTTTTAGTCTTTCTGGGGTCAGGTCTTATATTAGGGGGTCTCGGAGTGGTATTATTTACCAATCCTATTTTTTCTGCCTTTTCACTGGGATTGGTTCTTGTTTGTATATCTTTATTTTATATTCTAGCAAACTCGCATTTTGTAGCTTCTGCACAACTCCTTATTTATGTAGGAGCTATAAATGTTTTAATAATATTTGCTGTAATGTTCATGAGTGGGCCAGAATATGGCAAAGATTTTCATCTTTGGACTGTTGGGGATGGGGCTATTTCGTTGGTTTGTACAAGTCTTTTTGTTTCATTAATTATTACTATTCTAAATACGTCATGGTATGGGATTATTTGGACTACAAGATTAAACCAGATTCTAGAACAAGATTTGATAAATACTAGTCAACAAATTGGAATTCATTTATCAACAGATTTTTTTCTTCCATTTGAACTCATTTCAATAATTCTTTTAGTTGCTTTAATAGGTGCAATTTCTGTGGCTCGCCAATAAGTCAATAATTTATTTTTAAAACTAGCAATCCAAATAAAAATGAAATTTTATCCTATTCATTTCCATTCAATTTTATTCGAATTGATGCATAAAACGGAAATACTTTATAGATAGTTAGATTTATTAACAAACAAACTATTTTTTTAGTCTTAAATTAAACTCCTCTATTCGAACTTCTTATATTCTAGTCAATAAAATCGGTTTAATTATTGTTCATATTGAAAAGAATCGAGATTGATAAGGAGTTGGTTAATGATGCTCGAACATGTACTTGTTTTGAGTGCCTATTTATTTTCTATAGGAATCTACGGATTATCCACGAGCCGAAATTTGGTTCGGGCTCTTATGTGTCTTGAACTTCTATTGAATGCAGTTAATCTAAATTTTGTAACATTTTCTGATTTTTTTGATAGTCGCCAATTAAAAGGAAACATTTTCGCAATTTTTGTTATAGCTATTGCAGCCGCTGAAGCGGCTATTGGACTGGCTATTGTTTCCTCAATTTATTGTAACAGAAAATCAACTCGTATCGATCAATCGAATTTATTGAATAAGTAGTAGTTTTTTTTTTTATTCTATTATATTCGGACTATAGATATATTAGAATTATAGAAATTTTAATTTTAATAGTCATCAATTCAAATTAGATTACTAAGTATGGTACCTTAAGGTATAATCATACTTTCAAAAATGTAATAAATATAAAGTATTTTGGACCTCTTTTTTTTTATTTTCTAATAAGCCGATCCAATCCAGAAATAGATTAATTCAAAAATTCTGGTAAATCATTGATTCGTCTGGTATTTGAATATTTGATTCATTTACTTTAACTAGAACTAGATCGAAATTTAATGAAGTTAAAAAAAATTATAGATTCAATGTCACATTCAGTAAAGATTTATGATACATGTATAGGGTGTACTCAATGCGTACGAGCTTGTCCTACGGATGTATTAGAAATGATACCTTGGGATGGATGTAAGGCTAAACAAATAGCCTCTGCTCCGAGAACAGAAGACTGTGTTGGTTGTAAGAGATGTGAGTCTGCCTGTCCAACCGATTTTTTAAGTGTTCGAGTTTATCTAGGGCCTGAAACAACCCGCAGTATGGGTCTAGCTTATTGATACGTTTCAGAAAACTCCACTTGAATCCATTCTATTTGGATTTTTTTTTTACCGACAAAAACCCGTACCCTAACTATAGTCAGGGTACGGGTTTTTTTGGATCAAGTGTATCTTGTCTTTACCATGAATTATTTTCCTTGGTTAACTACAATTGCAGTTTTGCCCATATTTGCAGGTTCTTTAATTTTCTTTCTTCCTCATAGAGGAAATAAGGTTATCCGGTGGTATACAGTATGTATTTCAATGCTAGAGCTCCTTATAACAACCTACGCATTCTGTTATCATTTCCAACCAGACGATCCATTAATCCAACTGGCAGAAGATTATAAATGGATCGATTTTTTTGATTTTCACTGGAGATTAGGAATAGATGGACTTTCGATAGGGCCCATTTTACTGACGGGATTCATCACTACTTTAGCTACGTTAGCGGCTTGGCCGGTTACTCGAAATTCTCGATTATTCTATTTCATGATGTTAGCAATGTACAGTGGCCAAATAGGATCGTTTTCGTCCCGAGACCTTTTACTTTTTTTCATAATGTGGGAATTAGAATTAATTCCTGTTTATCTACTTTTATCTATGTGGGGAGGAAAGAAACGTCTCTATTCAGCTACTAAGTTTATTTTGTATACTGCAGGGGGTTCCATTTTCCTATTGCTGGGAGCTCTGGGTGTTGGTTTATATGGTTCCAATGAACCAACATTAAATTTTGAAACATTAGTTAATCAATCGTATCCTCTCGCATTAGAAATAATATTCTATATTGGATTTTTTATTGCTTTTGCTGTCAAATTATCGATTATTCCTTTACATACATGGTTATCAGATACCCATGGAGAAGCACATTACAGTACTTGTATGCTTCTAGCCGGAATCTTATTAAAAATGGGAGCGTATGGATTGGTTCGTATCAATATGGAACTATTACCTCATGCTCATTTTAAATTTTCCCCTTGGTTGATAATAATAGGCACAATACAAATAATCTATGCAGCTTCAACATCTCTTGGGCAACGTAATTTAAAAAAAAGAATAGCCTATTCCTCTGTATCTCACATGGGTTTCATAATTATAGGAATTAGTTCTATAACCGATACGGGACTTAATGGAGCCATTTTACAAATAATCTCTCATGGCTTTATTGGTGCCGCACTTTTTTTCTTAGCGGGAACTAGTTACGATAGAATATGTCTTGTTTATCTCGACGAAATGGGCGGAATAGCTATTCCAATGCCAAAAATATTCACACTTTTCAGTAGCTTTTCGCTGGCATCCCTTGCCTTACCGGGCATGAGTGGTTTCATTGCAGAATTAATAGTATTTTGTGGAATAATTACCAGCCAAAAATATCTTTTACTACCCAAAATACTAATTTTTTTTGGAATGGGAATTGGAATGATATTAACTCCTATTTATTCATTATCTATGTCACGTCAAATGTTCTATGGATATAAGTTATTTAATATTCCAAACTCTTATTTTTTTGATTCCGGACCGCGCGAGTTATTTGTTTCGACTTCTATCTTTCTACCAGTAATAGGTATTGGCGTTTACCCGGATTTCGCTCTCTCACTATCAGTGGAGAAGGCGGAAGCTGTTCTATCCAATTTTTTTTATAGATAGCTTTCCTTTCATTTCATTAAATAAATAAAAGAAAAAAAATGAAAAAAAAAGTCTTTCTTCTTCTTTACATAAAGTCAAGAAGAAGAAAGGCCAGACCGAATTGAAATTATAATCAGTCATGTTTGACGTTTGCGAGAACCATTTAAAACTTTCTTTAAATGTTTATAAGAAACTTGCTTAGGCCTTGTCCTATGTTTAGATTCGCAAGTCCCTTTCTTCAATTTAATTAAGTGTTAATGTAAATGAACCATAACTATGTAGCCCTATTCCTAATAGATTGACCCCAAAATAACATATCCAAATTATAAGAAAGCCTATAAAAGCCACAATTGCAGAATCGGCACTCTGCAAATTTTTATTTGTTCTAACATGTAAATAAATAGCAAATAGGGTCCAAGTAATAAATGCCCAAGTTTCCTTTGGGTCCCAATTCCAATATGATCCCCATGCCTCATTGGCCCATACTGCTCCCGAAAGAATACCTGTGGTTAAAAAGAAAAATCCTAGACTAATAACACGATAACCCCAAAAATCCAGTTGTTCAATCAACTGAGACCTGTAAAAATTCCGAACCGAAAGGAGAGAAGTGCTTTGTAAAATATTGCCTTTTTCATTCATGTATTGAATCTCACCGAAGAAAGATGAATCATTTAATAAATGTTTTCTTTTATCAAAAATCCTTATTATATCTTTTTTTATTTCTTTTTGAAATGTAATGATTAAAAGTGTTATTGATAATAATGATCCGCATAAAAGAGCTGCATAACCCAAGACCATCATACTTACATGCATCATTAACCAATGAGATTGGAGGGAGGGTACTAATATTGCGGATCGATCCATTTCCGTTAAGAGTCCCGAAGTAGCAAACCCTTGGGTAAAAATAGCACTTGGCGCGGTTATTGCACTTAGATTTTTTTTCTGTTTTTTAAAATAAAGAATCATATGAATAATGTAGAAACTCCAAGAAAGGAAGATTAATGATTCATATAGATCACTTAATGGGAAATGTTTCCAATAAAGCCAACGAGTAACTAATAAGCCTGTTAGACAGAAAAAAGTAATTATCATGCCCCTTTCAAATGAATCATATAGTCCTACTATCTCATTGACTAATAAAGTTATCAACTGAAGTATAATTACAATGGAAACCATTGAAAAGGAAATATGAGTTAAAATATGCTCTAAAGTCGAAAATATCATAAAAAAAAAGAAATCCTCCAATTGCATATTAGGAAATGGAAATAATAAATGAAATTCATTTCATTATTCATTATAGAACTATTGAATCCTTTTTTTAATTTGTACGATGGCATGCCGCTACTCGGACTCGAACCGAGATGCTCTCGCACTGCTTCCTAAGAGCAGCGTGTCTACCAATTTCACCATAGCGGCTTCTTTTAAATCATAATAGCTCATTTTTAGTCAATCGTCCAGATTGGAGGAGTTAATTCAATGCAATTTTTTTTTTACGAAACGAAACAAACGTTCAAATCGATGACTAAAAAAATAGTTTGTTTGTTAATAAATCTAACTATCTATAAAGTATTTCCGTTTTATGCATCAATTCGAATAAAATTGAATGGAAATGAATAGGATAAAATTTCATTTTTATTTGGATTGCTAGTTTTAAAAATAAATTATTGACTTATTGGCGAGCCACAGAAATTGCACCTATTAAAGCAACTAAAAGAATTATTGAAATGAGTTCAAATGGAAGAAAAAAATCTGTTGATAAATGAATTCCAATTTGTTGACTAGTATTTATCAAATCTTGTTCTAGAATCTGGTTTAATCTTGTAGTCCAAATAATCCCATACCATGACGTATTTAGAATAGTAATAATTAATGAAACAAAAAGACTTGTACAAACCAACGAAATAGCCCCATCCCCAACAGTCCAAAGATGAAAATCTTTGCCATATTCTGGCCCACTCATGAACATTACAGCAAATATTATTAAAACATTTATAGCTCCTACATAAATAAGGAGTTGTGCAGAAGCTACAAAATGCGAGTTTGCTAGAATATAAAATAAAGATATACAAACAAGAACCAATCCCAGTGAAAAGGCAGAAAAAATAGGATTGGTAAATAATACCACTCCGAGACCCCCTAATATAAGACCTGACCCCAGAAAGACTAAAAGAAAATCATGTATTGCTCCAGTTAAATCCATTATATGTAAAATAAGAGATAAAAAAATAGGAATTTTTCATGATCTTATTGACTTGGACAGGAAAAAAGAAGTTCATGCGCTACTAATTATTGCTAATTAAATGAAATCCTAATTTGATATACATATTAAAGTTATTGGACCCATCGCATTCTTTTTTTATCTGAAAGAGTCGTTCGAAACTAAAACTATTGGAAATCATTACAGTAAACAGATTTTCAATACAAATTAAGTTGTGATTTTCATCAATCAATAGAATAGTGAATAGAATAGTCGGGGTTTGTAATTTTTGACCAAAATAAAAAAATCAACTTTTTGAATTTAAATTTAAAATTAAATAAAAGAACCTTAGTAATTTCTTCCATCACAAGATTTCTCATTTGTTATGAGATTTCTCTTTTGTTTGAGGCGAATTCAAAATTGTTCGAATTGTGTAATCATCCGTTATTGATATTGGTAAACGACCCAGAGCAATTTGATTATAATTTAATTCGTGACGATCATAAGTAGAAAGCTCATATTCTTCAGTCATTGATAAACAATTTGTTGGGCAATACTCAACACAATTACCACAAAATATACAGATTCCGAAATCAATGCTGTAATTAAACAATCGTTTCTTTCGAATATCCGTTTCCAATTTCCAATCAACAGCAGGTAGATCTATAGGACATACACGAACACATACTTCACAAGCAATGCATTTATCAAATTCAAAGTGTATTCGACCACGAAAACGCTCCGATGTGATCAATTTTTCATAAGGGTATTGAATAGTTACGGGTAAACGGTTGGCATGAGATAGGGTAATCATAAAACTTTGACCAATGTACCTTGCCGCCCGTACTGCTTGTTGACCATAATTGATGAACCCAGTTACCATAGGGAACATATAGTAAATATCAATAATAAATTGGATTTTGTTTCTTTCTCTTGTTTGATACAAGTTGTGAATTGAATTTGAATATTTGAATTTGAATATAGTGAATATCAAATATTCTATTCGATTTTTTTTATATAAATTTATAATGAAAGGAGTTGGGAAGAAGTTGTTAATAATAGATTACCTAAAGAAATAGGTAAAAGAAATTTCCATCCAAGATTTAATAATTGGTCCATTCTCAGTCTAGGTAAAGTCCACCTTGTTGTGATAGGAATGAACAAGAACAAAAAAGTTTTCGCTAATGTAATGAAAATACCAATTGTTGTTCCAAAGACTCCATACGCTTTATTTATTTCCAAAAACTCAGGAATCAATATGTATGGAATAGAGAGATTCCAACCACCCAAGTAAAGAACTGTTACAAATAGTGAAGAGACTAGTAGATTTAAATAGGAAGCAACATAAAATAAACCAAATTTGATACCCGAATATTCGGTTTGATAACCTGCTACTAATTCTTCTTCTGCTTCTGGTAAATCAAAAGGCAATCTCTCGCATTCGGCTAGAGAAGAAATTATAAAAACAATAAACCCTATAGGTTGCCGCCACAAATTCCATCCCCAAAAACCATATTTTGACTGCGCCTCAACTATATCAACTGTACTTGAACTGTTAGATAATCATAGTCGATGATAAGATCACTCTTATCATCGCTATTCCAGAACCGTACATGAGATTTTCACCTCATACGGCTCCTCGAGAGCCATAAATAAATCTAGGGACTGATTAGATATTCTTTATTTAATCTTGATATACTTGTAGGATAGATAAAGTTAAAATCAATCGAAAGTTCCTGAATTAGACTAATGGAATTCTGTCTGCTATACTATAAAAAAAGTGCTTCGGAATTGATCTTATCCCTTACTTTAAGTTTAAGAATTTCAATTTTTTTATTGAGTAATAACTTAGATCCTTCAAAAAAAATACTCTTTATTACCAATATCAATAAATAGTTCACTTTTTTTTCGATTCCGAAAAAAAAGAATTAAACATTCATTATTTATGACATGACAAAAATTTCATTTCCATTAATATGGATATCAGATAAAAAAGATTTTTTTTGCAATTCCATACTTTCTTTTCGTTCCTTTACTTTACTTTTATATTAAACCTAAATAAAAGAAAGAAAGGGTAAAGGATTACTTCGTTACTGATAGTTATTCATATAATCGGTGGATAGGATCATACTCTGGATCGGAATTTCATTTTTGGGAGTACTACTTGATCGTTTCTACAAATTTAAAGCCCTAATTAGTATTTCTTTTATGTATAAAAGTCTCTTCGAATAACTTACATAATCTCTATTACGAATCCTTTGTGTACTTTTGTGTTCCTAATCATCCACTCATTTTTTCTCAATCTCTATGGTAATTCATGTATGGGAATACATACAAAAGATAGTAAAAGCTCCATAGAGTTGTTCTTTTCAACCCGCTTCAAGACATGATGACTTATTAACCAATCTTGGGGTAAAGAGTCTTGACTGCTTATGTTTATTTTCGTTTAACCCTTGTACATAGGAAATGAGATTCAAATTTTTTACTGCGAATTTCGAAGCTGTTTTCTTTCACTCATCTAACTATCTAGTTTAGTTTAGCAATCCGGGCTAGTGAATAAAAAAAGAAAGAAAGATATATCTATTTAATACGTTTAATTTTTATTCTTAGAAACCTAAAAAGAAATGGAGGAAGACTTATGTCTCAACGAATCACACGTAGAGATGTTGATAACACACATAGAGTTAATGGTATTTCATAACTAATTGATTGAGCAGCAGCCCGTAGACCACCTAAAAAGGAATATTTATTATTTGATCCATATCCTGACATAAGAAGTCCAATTGGAGCAATACTTGAAACGGCAATCCATAAAAAAACACCAATACTGAGATCGGCTAGAATAAGGCGATAGCCAAAAGGAATTACTGAATAACTTAGTAGAATTGATATGACTGCTATAGAGGGTCCGATACTAAATAAACGTGTATCCCCCCTAGATGGAAGAAGGTTCTCTTTCAAAAGTAATTTTATCCCGTCTGCTAGAGCTTGAAGAATTCCCAAAGGGCCGGCGTATTCAGGTCCAATACGTTGTTGTATACCTGCGGATATTTCTCTTTCTAACCACACAATTACTAGTACACCTGTTGTGATTCCCAATATGAGAATCAAAATAGGGACAAGCATCCATATAGTTTCATAAACCTCTTTTAAGGATTCTAATCTGGAAAAAGACTTGATAGCTTGTACTTCTGTTGTATCAATTATCATTTCAACGATCAACTTCTCCCATAATAATATCTATGCTACCTAGTATCGTCATAATATCAGCCAATTTCATTTTTTTAACTAACTGAGGAAGAATTTGCAAATTGATAAAACCCGGGGAACGAATTTTCCATCTCCAAGGAAAAACACTCTGATCTCCTATCAAAAATATTCCCAATTCCCCCTTTGGGGCTTCGACTCTTACATAAAGTTCTTGTTTCGACAATTCAAAAGCAGGGGATGGCTTTTTACTAATGAATCGATATTCAAAATCATTCCATTCAGGATATTTTATTCTATTAAAGCGTCGGATTTCTAAATTCTCATAGGGACCCCCTGGAATTCCTTCTAGAGCCTGTTGAATAATTTTGATGGATTCTGCCATTTCACCGATTCGTATTAAATAACGAGCTAATGAATCTCCTTCTTTTTGCCATTGGACTTCCCAATCAAATTCGTCGTAACACTCATAATGATCAACTTTACGAAGATCCCATTGTATTCCGGAAGCTCGTAGCATTGGTCCCGATAAACCCCAATTTATTGCCTCTTCTCCACCAATAATGCCCACTCCTTCAACTCGTTCTAAAAAAATAGGATTTCGTGTAATAAGTTTTTGGTATTCAGCAATCCCTGTTAAAAAATAATCACAAAAATCTAAACATTTATCTATCCATCCATAAGGTATATCGGCAGCTACTCCGCCGATACGAAAATAATTATGCATCATTCTCATACCGGTGGCAGCTTCGAATAAATCATATACCAATTCTCTTTCTCTGAAAATATAGAAGAAGGGGGTCTGCGCGCCAATATCTGCCATAAAAGGGCCGAGCCATAACAAATGAGAAGCTATACGACTTAACTCCAGCATAATCACTCTGATATAGCTAGCCCTCTTAGGTACTTGAATATTTCCCAATTGTTCTGGCCCATTTACCGTTATTGCTTCGGTGAACATAGTGGCTAAATAATCCCAACGTGTTACATAAGGCAGATATTGTATAATTGTTCGGTTTTCCGCAATTTTTTCCATCCCTCTGTGTAAATAACCCAATATTGGTTCACAGTCAATAACATCTTCACCGTCTAAAGTAAGGATAAGTCGGAGAACGCCATGCATGGATGGATGGTGAGGACCCATATTGACTATCATGAGGTCTTTTCTTGTAGTTGGTACAGCCATAGGTTTTCCCCGATTCATTATTCAGTTTTCCATGAATTGCTGAAAACAAAAAGAAGTTCATCAAAATTCAAGATCTAATAAATCAAATAATTCAAAACGACTCTTCAAATTAACGTGTTTTTATTTTAGCTTTCGAATGTTCAATTGACTGATTAATTCTTTATAGCGTACTCCATCTTTTTTTAACAAATAAGCCAGTAGTCGTTGCCGTTTTCCTAGAATTTTTCGTAGACCTCTCTGAGATGAATAGTCTTTTTTGTGCAATTCCAAATGTGAAGTAAGTCTTCCTATCTTATTGCTAAAACGGAATACTTGAAATTCAACGGACCCCCTGTTTTCTTCTTTTTCTTCATGCGAAATAACAGATATGAATGATTTTTTTGTCATAAAATTTAAAACTTCTTTTTTTTTTTACCAAATATGGAATTTTGCCGATCAGTAATAATAATGCCAGCTATTTTTATCTGGTACACATAATAATCAGAATTTTCTTTATTCATTTTGATAAAATGAATAAAGAAATTTCTGTTGATTCATTTCTGGATCTAATTGATACGTTATCGAATTAGTATCATGTATCGAAATTGGACGCTAAGACAAGGCGCGTGCGCATCTATTTATCTACTAGACGATAAGGAATATATAAGATAAATGTATCATAAATGAGTTTTTAATCGCGGATACATACGTATTCTTAACATACTAAAACGACTGCCGTTATTAGTATGGATACAATAACGATTCATACAAGCTAAATCCTCTAATCGATAATTCGGCCAAAGAAAGGATTTGAATTTGATAAGTTTCTTTTTATCTCGATCAAGATCTTTGCTTTTATCAAAAAATTGACTACCGTTTTTTACCCTATTCCCATTGTAAAATACTGGGTTTTTATCCACAACTTTATTATTCCTTGGGTTGAAACAAGTTAGAATTCTCAATTCTCGACGACGTCTAGGTAATAAAATATTTTCAAGAATAAGCAAATCAGAATTGTTTTTGTCTATGTATCTGTATATTTTTTGATTAATTTTGTGTCTACTCCTATGAGCCCGTGAAATACCTATCATTTGATACATAAGAAAATTCCCATTATTTATAGACATAGACGCTGGATATCCTTCAATAATTAATATTCCTTTTTGTAAAAATTTTGATAAAGATGTAGGAGGCTCCTCCTCCGGCAACGGAGGAAGAGCAGGGGTACCTCCACCCGTCTGCCTCCTCATATTAGCATTACGCCAAGTTCTATAAAACGTATACCCATCTCCGGTATACATACGAGTACGAAGCTTACTTAAGTGAAGGATACGAATGTATAGGAGGCTTATACGGCGCCAATTCAATATCTTTTTCTTCAGCTTTTTCTTCAGCTTTTTTTTTCATCTTTTTTATTATATAATTCCTGAAGTTTTTTAGATGCTTCCTTATATTTATTATTGAATTGCTTAAATTTATTATAGAATTCCTTATATTTATTATAGAATTCCTTATATTTATTATAGAATTCCTGAAGTTTATTATATAATTCCCTTTTATGTAATTCCCAAATTTGTTTATGTAATTTCCAAAGTTGTTTATATAATTCCTCTTTATATAATTCCTGATGTTTTTTATATGATTCCCGAAGTTTATTTTTGCGTAATTTCTTATTCTTAATCTTATTATTAATATCATACTTTTTACGAAATGGATACATTCTTTGACGTACTCGCTCAAACACTCGACGTACTCGCTCAAATCTTTGACGTACTGGCTCAAAAACTTGACGTACTGGCTCAAAAACTTGACGTACTGGCTCAAAAACTTGGCATAGTCGCGCAAATATTTGACGTATTCGCTCAAATGCTTTACGTACCGGCTCAAATCTTTTCTTTTTACGGAATAGCTTAATATTATACTTTTTCCAAAATAGATACATTCTTTGACGTACTCGCGCAAACACTCGACGTACTGGCTCAAAAAAAACTTGACGTATTCGCGCAAATATTTGACGTATTCGCTCAAATGCTTTACGTACTGGCTCAAATCTTATTATCTTTTTACATAATTGCTTAATATTATACTTTTTCCAAAATAGATACATTCTTTGACGTACTCGCGCAAACACTTGACGTATTCGCGCAAATATTTGACGTATTCGCTCAAATGCTTTACGTACTGGCTCAAATCTTATTATCTTTTTACATAATTGCTTAATATTATACTTTTTCCAAAATAGATACATTCTTTGACGTACTCGCGCAAACACTTGACGTATTCGCGCAAATATTTGACGTATTCGCTCAAATGCTTTACGTACTGGCTCAAATCTTTTATTTTTACGTGGTTGCTTAGTATTATTATTTGGTTGCTTAGTATTATTATTTGGTTGCTTAATATTATTATTTGATTGCTTAATATTATTATTTGATTGCTTAATATTATTATATAATTTCCGAAATTTTATAATAAAATTAATAAACTTTTGATCCAATTTTTGATAGAATTGCTCAAGTTCTTTACTTTTATTTTTAAGCAGTTCCTTCATTTTTTTAAAAATTCTGTAAGATAATGATTCTTTTTTTTTATCTCTTTCAATTATTTTTTCATTCGCTATACCCTTGTTTATAAATTGGCTTTTTTCTTTAAAAGACCCTCTTTTTTCTGTAGGACCAACTTCATCATAACTATCAAATTTATTAACAACTTGATAAGGGTCTCGATCAAAAGGCCTATATCCGTCGTGCCAAGGCTTTAGGCGGAAAGGAGATACTACCATTATCTGGAAACCGTCTTCTGACCAGTATTCAGGAAGTTTTTCGGTTGAGAATGGAATACCGTTATAGGTACATATTATATATACTTCGTTCTTCCACTCTTTGAAATCTTGCGACCACTCAGGCTGTTGCAATAATAACATACGGCCAATATTTTTCGCTGCTATCAATAAAGGGAATATAATATATTTTCTAAGAATTGCCTGGGCGCCTAGAAGCGCAGCCCTTAGTGGTTGACCGTACGTATACTCCTCCTCCCAGGCTCTTTCGGCCTCCATTATTTGTTCGTCTATTTTTTCCCTTTCGGTCGGTTCGTTTTCCAATTCTTCTATAGTAAGAAGGACATCTTCGAAAGAAGAGTAATAAACCAAACGTTCAAATTCTGAGATTTTTCCCTCCCTTTCAATAAAATTTTGATGAAACCCTTTACTTTGAGCCAAGGAATCGTTTATAAAAGACATGAAATACCTAAATTCTGCTATAATTATCGCGTCGGGTCTACATTTTTCTAGGTACCTTTCATTATTTTTTATAAGTTGAGCTTCGGGTGGAAGAAAGAAGAGGTCAGTTAATCTTTTGAAGGGTGTGGGTGCAGGTGGCTTTTTGGGGTGTCCACGAGAGGATCCCCTTAAGGGGGTATCAGATGTTTTTTGTAAATATTGTATTTTATCTTTTTTTTTATCGGCTAATCGAGTTTTTTTTTCCAATACATTTATCTCTTTTAGCCCTTTTCTGTCTAAAACTGCAATTTTTTTAGAAAATTCAGTGCTTAAGCTGTTCTTTTTTTGTTCATTGGTACGAATCCCATAATTGTACAGTTCATCAGATGATAATTTTTCTGTTGTAGACAAAGAAGTGTTTTTTTGTATCATTTCCGAGAAAGCGGCTAAACTAGGTGGATGTGAAAAAGAAATTCTTTTTTTTCCATCATTTTGATCAGAAGTTGGTATTTTTTTATAGAATGCTTCTTTAAAAACTTTAAAAAGTTTAAAAAGGGGAGGAGAAGGCTCTTCTTTGGTAAATTCCCCTTCTTTCGCTAGGCCTATTCTATAAAAATATTCTTCAGCTTTTTTCGGATCTATTTCCACTTCGGCTTCTTTCGGTTTATAAGTCAAAATAGGTAACGGCATTTTGTTAAAAATGAGTAGACATGTAAAAAATACGAGAATACCACCGATTAGACCAAAAGAATTTCTCAAATCGAAGATCAAATTCTGATAAAATCGAAACACATAGAAAAGGTACTTTTTAGACCTAATGCACTTAGTCGATCTAACCAAATAATTTTGCTGTATCCATACTAATACGAATCTAACCGATTTCATGAATAAAATGTGACCAATTAACCAACCAACAAAACTACTTGTTAAAAATAATATCTTGTTGTTGTATCGAAACATATAAACGTTGAGTAATCTGAAAAACATTGTACTTGGGAAAAAAAAGAAATGGCTCAATAATTGAAAAAAGAGATTATTCAGGAATATACATTGAATGCTGAGATTACGCGTACGCATTGAATTTTTGCGCGTAGACCCATCATCAACAAAAAAGTCTTCGTAACTGTACCACATGTAATGAAGGTAAAGATAAGGTACAGTTATGAAAGTTATTGTACGAGGCCTACTCAATACAAGACGCAGAGGCCTATAATAGATCGATATGAACATCAGGAGCTGTCCTATCGTAAAACCAGTTGATGCGGCTACCTCCTTCTCGATTGCTTCTTCTTCTCCTTCTTCTATAACCTGAAAATGAGCTTGGAGAAGTAAGAGATAAGAAGGGCCTATGGATAATGTGGTCAGAAATCCATAATAGAGTCCGACCACAACGACCGAATTCATTAGCTTCATAGCCAGAGATGCGGAATTACCTAGTAGAAAAGACGGATAAATCATATAAAACTCCTTTATTTATGCTTAAATATTTTTTGATTCCTACTATAGTAGAGTAGAATCGTTTTACTTTCTTTACTATGAAGTGTCATCGTTCCAATTTGTTATAAGATTTTTTGTGTTAGGCCGACTTCTATTGTTCGTATTTCGATTGTCCGTATCCGATGAAGATTTTTTTTTTATTTTTTTTTTCTATAAACAAAGTTGAATTCCCGGAATAAAGAGATTTTGCTATAGAAAAAGCTTTTAACGCTGCCCAATATCCCTTTTTTTTCCAAAAATTTTTACGAATATGCTTTTTGGAAATAGAAGTACGTTTTTTTGGAACTGCCATTTAAAATGTATTACTCATTGTTGTAGTTGGATGTGAAAAACATCTATTGGTCAAACGAATCTTTGTTTACTATATCATTATCCATGTATTTTTTAGATTCTATACCATACAGGGCCTCTTTGTCAAGTTTTTCATTATAGAAAAGCATAATCTAACTAAAAATATATGAAATATATATATATATTATATTAAAAAAACCTAAAATATTCAATTAAGAGAAACAAAATTTTCTATGGAGTATAATATTTATTTATAATTTAAAATACTTCGTGCGAAATTGATGAATAAATTTAATAAAAATTAAATAATTAATCAAAATTTCTACTTATACTTAAGATCTCTATATATTTTGTATATTTTTGCTGTATTTCATTTAATTTACATGTGCATATTAAGCCACATCGAAAAATTTAAGTTAGCAAATCTTAATTGAAAAGCTTGAATTTTTTCTTTTTTTTTCGAAAATCTAAATAAATCGAATTTCCAATTTTCAAATTGAAATGATATCCATAATTTAATCCCATAAATTAATTTGTTTAAAGAATCCATAATTTGAGACATTTTAGTGATTTTTTTTTATTCTATGTTATGGTAAAGTAGTAAAGTAAAGTAAGAGGTATCATATCCTTTTTTTCTATAAACTATATAAAATATATAACTATAAAAAAAAAAAAAGAATATTTTTCTATGTTTTTTTGTTTTTCGTTTGGAACGGAAGACAATCAAATAATTTTTCGTAAAACCAGTTAATAATTATGAATAAACTACTGAATAAACTTATTAAAATAACTAGTTCCTAGTTTTTTGTATTACTTATTTTTTTATTAGATTGTTTATTAGATTTTTAGTAGATCTTCTGATTCATACTATTTTTTAGTCTAATTTTTTTATCTTTATTATATATATTATAAATAACTTAACTGTAAATGAAAGTAGAATTTTTTTTGATTCCTACTTCAGAGACTTCAACATTTTACATTTACTTAAATAATTAAGGATTTACTTTTACTAATACTAACAAATTAATTATTTGACCAATTAGAACTTCTTGGTTTGAATATTAAAATAAAAAATGTTTAATAATATTAATTAAAAATTTTATTTAATATAAAATAGTAAATTAACAAATTCTATTTTTTTAAGTTATGTAAAATAAAAACTTGATTTTTTTTATTGGCTTCTTTCAATTCAAAAGAGGCAAGAACCGGCGAATCGTAAACAAAAAATAAAATTTAAATAAAAAATTTAGATATTTGATTATGGAACATATATACCAATATGCATGGATCATACCCTTCACTCCGCTTCCGGTTCCTTTGTTAATAGGAGTGGGACTTCTCCTTTTTCCGACGACAACAAAAAATCTTCGGCGTATTTGGGCTTTTTCTAGTATTTTGTTGTTAAGTATAGTTATGATTTTCTCGATGAAGCTGTCTATTCAGCAAATAAATAGCAATTCTATTTATCAATATGTATGGTCTTGGACTATTAATAATGATTTTTCTTTCGAATTCGGCTACTTGATCGATCCACTTACCTCTATTATGTCAATGTTAATTACTACTGTTGCAATTCTAGTTCTTGTTTATAGTGATAATTATATGTCTCATGATCGAGGATATTTGAGATTTTTTGCTTATATGAGTTTTTTCAATACTTCCATGCTGGGATTAGTTACTAGTTCAAATTTGATACAAATTTATATTTTTTGGGAATTAGTTGGAATGTGTTCGTATCTATTAATAGGGTTTTGGTTCATACGACCTATTGCTGCAAATGCCTGTCAAAAAGCGTTTGTGACTAATCGTGTAGGGGATTTTGGCTTATTATTAGGAATTTTAGGTATTTA